CGCGAAGCTACATACCGAAAAAAGAAAAAGAATCTCTCTATTACTTTAAGAAGAAAATCGTTGGTTTGACCTACGAACTACGTGAGAAATACGAGATCTAGGCAAGCCGCTACATGTTCTCCCCTTGCCCTTTTTCGATAGAAGAACTACTTATCTTCTCTTAGATAGCAGTCGATCGGTTCGCATCTATGGTCAATCAATAGGTCCGCGGATCTATTCTTCTATACGATAAATCGCCATCTCGTAGCACCACCACGACGCCAATTCTCGTTATTTTTCCGAGCCTCCCATGCTGTGACTTCGACTTTGAGTATGATGAATGGGTGGAAAGATCTTTATAGAAGTCCCTGTCTGATCCAACCAAAGAGTTAGTATCTATAAAATATATATATATATTTTTTTTAGATAAGGGGGAGAACCGCGAGTTTTTTCAGAAAAGACTTGCTGCTCCCCTATCCGAATCCCGCGAGGGACTAAGCGCGAGACGAGCCATAACATAAGGGGCGAATCTACTCTTCGTAGAATCGACCATAGATATCTTCTTTTTTCGGTATATTTGCATCAGGCTTAGCCCCTACTAGTAAGAAGGTGTTCCCGAAAGGAAAGGGGACGAAACCTGTCTAAGATCCTGTGTGCGGCTTAGTAGCGCGTGAACAGAACACGTAGCCTAAGCGGAACTCAATATTCAACCAACCTATGATTCATTTTATTTAATCAGTTTACTATCAATAAACCATGTGTTAGGTTCTCGTTGCGGGAGATCTTGGAACGTGCCCGTCGTGTGAATGCGCATACAAATAGGGTCACTATTCGCCTACTACTAATAAGGGCGGAGAGTATATTCTAGATTATATCAGTCGGGTAGGCTGGACTGGGGTTCTGGGAAAATCTCTACGAATTCTTCTTTGCAAGAGACATCCCTGGGTTTAGTGATGTCTCCGGCAGCCTTGCTGGGATCTCCAGATCGAATAATTGGTTTACAAGACGCTCTTAGGGGGTCTTGTCTTCTCAGATTCCAGCTTTTTACTTTTATTATAATTATAAGTAGTTGTTCAGTAAACTTTTTTACTTCTAGCATGCAGTACCCGAGTCTTGCCCATTTAAGGAATATGGAGGAGGTATGTGTCCTCTCGGTCGCCTTGACCAACAATCACAGATCAGCCCGACTAACGGTCGCTTTGATCCGTTACAGATCAGCTCGAAAGTACCCCTTTCTATTATGATAGGGGTGGATGGTAGGGCTAGAGCAGGCATAATCGCTTGAACGGCTAGAAGTGGGCCGACTATCTTCCATAAAAAAATATTATTATTATATATATATATATGGATATTCGGCGTTTAATGAGATAGTTGAGTTCTAGACTCAAGCTAGCAAAAAACAAGACTGAGGTCGATAGGGGCATTACTGGTAATTTAATTGCTAAGGTGCTTTCTGAAGTATTAACCATTGGCTAGCGCTCATCTCCAGCTCTGTTTCCAGCCTTTCATTTTATATACCATTCCCGTATGCCATACCTCTTATTTAATCTTGCTATACGTCCAAGCCTTCTCCCATCGGTAGTTGGAAGCAGAACTGAGACTGAATGTAACTGAAGGAAAGGGGATATAGGTACGATAGGAGGGCACGGTTAAGCAGGTAAGCGAAGGCTCTCTCTCTTGCTCTGTGGTCTTGTGTAAAGCCTTTCCGCCCATTATTATTATTGATCTTCATTCTAAGTGAGCAAGTCGAAAGCAGTTGAGGTGATAGCAATAGTAAGCAGGGAAACAGAAGCAAGAAGTCTTCAAAAAACTTTTGTGTAATAAAGCTTCCCGGTCGCATTTCATTGGTCTCTAAGGCAAAGTCTCGCTTAATCGTTCATCGATCTTTTCTTCTTTCTTCAACCGGACCGGTCATATCTGATCTGTAGCTGGTAGCGACATGAGGAAAAAGTCCTGAATGGTCTATTTTATTTTCTAAATCGCGAGTTTAAGGGGTCGGATGGGTAAAGTACGGCCTCTAAAAACATGCGATAATCGGCTTTTTTAGTGGCATCCGTCTGAGGGCATCTGGAATTGTCTGTTTCGGTATTAACTTTTGTAAACGGGCGAAAACGCTCATCTGTCCACGAATACGGTTCCCTTCTTTTATGAAAGATTTAGCAGTATTTTCTTATGATGACCTGGTCGAGAGAGTACGATACATCGGTGTAAAAGATTGAGTGGGATCTGTGAGGTTGGTTATAGTAAGGCCTGGCCGGTTGGGAAAGCTATATGGACAGGTCAACACTGGTCGATGCCCCGTGTTAACGGTAGCATCGATATCTCGGGTTAGTCACCGAGACGCCCCCCATGGTGGGACAAGTTCCCCATAATTTAGGAGAGTTTTTGTCGACATTGGCTTAGCGCAATAGTCTTTGATCTGGGATACGGACTTCGGAGGGGAGTAACTTCCGAGTCGTCCAGCTGGCAACATGGCGGCTGTGAATGTATAAAAATCACACCAGTTCTTTCAAGTATTACTGCGCTCAGTGTCGACTTCATGGCGTGTGGGATCTTTGAAGGTCCCAAGACCATTATCGCGGGCTTAAATGAGGCCACGCTTTTGGTCTTCGACGATTACACCAAGGAGAGATGCATCGCTGCATTCCTTCTAGCCAAGAAGGTATACTGGTTAAGGGGGAAATAAGTCTTTTTATTAAAGGCTCTTTATCTAAAGCAGTGTGCCTCTGCGCTGCAGAAAGCTTATGCCGGAGATCCAGCAACCAGAAGACTCCCTTCCCTTTTCCAGGATCTCTCACCCGTTCAGGGTACCCAACGATTATTCCATCTTTCCATAGAAGAATGATATATTAAAAGGATGAGAAGGCGGATCAATTAGTCTAGTTGTACTTGTCATGGTTTTCATTGTCGAAGGTCATTCAGTTGGCTAAGCCCTTGCCCTTTGACAGCATAGTGCAATTGCCAAAGGACATTGATTCCGTTATGAGCTTCTCTTCAGAGTGTCAAGATTTTTGACGAGGTCTCATTAATCGTTATTGACCTTTTTTCTCCCAGATTCCTATCGTTCAAGGAATATCTTGGGAGCCAACCTGGAAGGTAGTGCCTAATGTAAGGATCCCTAAGGATGCCTAAGTCTCATTCGAAACCGATTAAGTCAGCTTTCTTAGTATAACTTATGAGCTTGCTGCTTATGGATCAATGCTGAGATTAGACCATGCACAGGAAGCCTTCTTTTCGTCGGCAGTGCTGTGGAGGAAGAGGGTACGTTTTGTTTTGCCTTTGACCCGACTAAGACTGAGACGGCCAATAAAGATCTTGATTGCTTTGAGCGTTGGGTAGGTCCAAAACAGCCCACGTTTGAATATCAGGGTGATTTTGGGAGGGAGGTTGGGGATGGTGATTGAGGGAGCGGGAAAGAGACAAATCTTTGCCATTGGAAATGAAATTAAGCAAAGACTCTTATATCCCTACCATAAGTAGTTGATGAGTGTTTTAGCTCGGATCCCTATGGATGGGACCTTTGATCAAGTTGCGCCCTTAGATCGGCTGACTGGTTTTAAGGAAGGGTTTTGCTTTGACCTTAAGAATGCCACTGATAGATGGCCGCTCCCGGTTCTAAATTCTCTAATGGCGCTGCCCTGCAGAGGCGATTTTTTGTTCTAGGAAATGTGTTGTACCGTAGATCCTTCGACAGAACCAACCTTAGATGTGACGACACGGCTCAACAAACCATTCATTAAATCCATGCAAGAGCATGCGGTGGTCACATTAATGGACATTCGCTAGCTAAGATAACTTCTTAGGTTAGGGTACTATTGGCTGGCTTATTATGGAGAAGGGGAGAAGGACAGCATAGAGTTTGTGCGTAAGTGTAAGGAGTGTCAGACTCATGGGGATTTCATCCATGCCCCTTCAACGTCTTTCTTTCACACCCGGTTTCGACCGTCCAATTCTTCCTCTAGTCTTGGTCACCATTTTGTTATCACCGCTACAGACTACTTCACCAAGTGGGTTGAAGCAATACCAAAGGCCTTAACCGATTGGAAAGGCGTGGCATGCTTAATCTACACTCATCTTCTTTATTGAATAGGTCTTCCTAAGTCTATATATAGTCTTAGATAACGGTACCCGAACCGGGGGAATATATGCAACCGGAGTTTAGGATTACTAATTTTTTTAGGACCCCTCCGGTCAAGCTGAGGCCACAAACAAGACCACGCTTAGTATCCTAAGCTAAGGAAAAAAATAAGGATTGACATTTGAAACCTTAAATAAAAGAAAAAACACTCTTTTAACTTTTAACTATGGTTATGTCGAAGTCGAAAGAAGAGAGCTGCCCCTAAACAGAGAGAGGTTCCCTAGGAGCTTAAACAAAGAGAGCAGATTAAAGAGCTAGCTTTAGCCGAGAGAAAGGCGAGTAAGGCCGCAGAAAGAAAGGAGGCTGCTGAGCAAGAAGCAAAGATGGCTGCGAAGAAAGAAACTGTGGAACCAGTTGCTCAGGAGCAAACCATCCATGTGCATGATGCCAGTGGCGATGAACATATCCAGCCGAAGCCAATAGCAAGAAGCACTCCGGCCATGGTCTTAGAGGCTATGGCAAAAATGGTTCCGGAGAGGTTGGAAGGAGAACAAGCAACCATTCCAATCGTTGAAGAACCATTGCCAACAAAACGAGTAGTGTTGAACTAGTTGCCCAGGATGAGGCCATTGAAGCCACTAGCACGGCCAAGTCATCAACTAGTGAGGAAGAAGTAGCAGCTCCAACTGCTGAAGATGTGGGAGATGCTGCAGAAAAGAATGATGCACAGGTTGGCGGCAACGAAGCCTCCAGGATAGATGTAGATTTGCACACAGCCCAGAAAATGCTGAAAACAACGTCCCTGATGACAGCTTATTTTATTAGAGAGAGAATGCTCCTGCTATAGCACCCACCGAAGGTCGAGATAGGGAACAACTATCGGTAGAGGCTGCTCCAGAGGAGGTTCAGGTTGAGGCTTCCGCCAGGGAAGCAGAACCTCAGACAGAAAAACTGCTAGCTGCTTCGGGTATTACTCTTGTTGCTCAATCAGTCACTGTGGAGCACACCGGAGCTCAGAGAAGGAAAGAATCATTAGTCCAGAGGCAGTGCAGACTGAAGTTGACGAACTCCCCACACTCAAGAGCAAAGAAAGACCCATTGTTTAGCTTCCTTCTTCTTCGGTTGCCAATGAAGAGTTCGAAGAACGGGCCTGATTTTTCTTTTTTTTTAGGCTATTACCTAGGCCCCTTTAGAAGGGAATTCGTATGTCTTTCTTTCATCCTTTCTTTCTCTTGCTAGATTTATTCCGTCGAGTTGGAAATTCTTTCTATCAGTAGTCTAGGGATTCCAATAAGTGTAAGGTAGTTCAGTTCCTCCCCTTTATTTGTCACTTGAGGATGTCAAAGCAGTGTATTCTTGAGTTGACTTGTCTTCCCCTCCGTCCAAGTCTTCGAAGCCGGTAACCATGGAGGTCGGAGAAGTCCTATCTCGAGTGACTGGTAATTGGGGTCTAGAAGCATTGGTGATTGATTCTTCTTCTCAAAGCTTGAATCCGCTCTTTCCATTCCTAGTGTGTTATAAAGTCTTCCATTAGCTAATCAATCGGCTAAGTTTCCATCTTATTTTTCTTAAGGGGAGGTCGAGGAAGAAGTAGGTTGTAGTGCTTTTCTAAGTCCCGCAGTTTCCCCTTGTGTCTAAGTGGATTCTGCCCTATCTTTGTTAGAGCGAGGTCCTGGTGATACGGGTCTTTCGCCATTTGCGATCATTTCTTGTAGAAAGCGGAAATTCCTTTTAACTTGAACCTGTGTAATCGGCCCCGCTTTTAGGGCCAGTAGTAACTTACCTTCCGTAAATTATGTAAAGAAAAAAAGCTCTTGGTCCGCCTTCGATTGGTCCCTCAGTTGATGTTGGTGTGGAAGGGAAGCCCCAGTAGCCTATGGTTTATAGTAGTAAGCGGCTATTTCCTTTGTTGAGAATTGAAACCTCTTCAATGGAAAATTTTCAGGTAGTGCAGTTCCTAAAGTGGGTGAAGCCTTGCCCAGTAGCATATAGATATGGAAGCTACCTTGGCTTCCTTTGTTGGGACCCTGGGGAGGAGTCAGTTATGCCCCCGCCATGGTCCGGAGGCAGTTTGGTGAAAAACAGTTTGTCCCTACGACACACGAGCTGAGTGAACTGGAATTTTCATACAAAGACAAAGGAGCCATAGCCTTAGTAAAGGAAATAGCGGAGGCTTGGAAGCAGGTACGTACACCGGGCACGCCCGGAATTTTGACAGATGCAACTAGCGAAGGCTATAGACTGTGAGAAGGATTTGCTGCGATAGACATATTTAACCGAGTGTCGGACTCCTAAATCAAGAAAGGGGCGCATCGGTTTGTTTACTTAAAAAGTTAGCAGGCGAAGAACTTTGATTATCATATAAAAGAGTTACGGAATTTCTATAGATTCAGCCCCTAGAGACTAGCTAGCCTTCCTTGGCTTGGGTGGATTGCTTTGAATAGAAATGCTTTCTCTGGTTCACCGAGGTAGTTCGACTAGCTGGAACGTAGCGAAGGTTCAGGTTCAGTTGCTTTTCCAGGGAAGGAAGCTTAATTTTGATTAGTCGTCCTATCGTAACTAAATAAGTCGTAGATCCCGAGTGCCACCGATATAGCTCTTGGGGGGCTAGTAGAAGGGCTTGATCCCACACCGGTGAAAGGCAGACGTGGAACTCAAAATTTCGGGAGTTCTTTTTCAAGTATTGGCGTACAATAATTGATAAGGGCTAACGAGTTCTCACAGTTAGGCAAGTACTTTCACAGGTCCGATAGGAAAATAGAGCCGATATATCCGATCTTCGATCCTTCCCAAAAAAGAGCTATCAAAGGGGAATGAAAGTCTCAAGTAAAGGGGCAAGAAAAACTAGAATATAGTTTTTCGAATCAAATAAAACTATATTATAAAATATATATATATAATTATTATATAATATATAAATAATAATTTAATAAATATTATAATTGAAAACTCTTTGAGATCACTCCACTCTCTCTAGACAACGGATTTCTTCGACGTGTGTATCTTACTCTCATCTCAAAACCCAACCTCAGAAAAACAGCAGGCTTTCCCTTCATTTGTTTGTGCCCTTTGATTGAGTCTTTTTAAAAGACCCAACAGATCCCCCAAGGGGCGTGTCTAACTACCTCATAGATAGCATCCACAAGACACTGAATTTAGAAATGGATGCATCTTATTGCTATCTCTCACCGACCTTTCGGTCCCCTCACTGGAAAATGGGAAGGTCACAAACCGCCCTCTACAGTTGCAAATGTGAAACAGTGCTAAAGCAGGACCCGTGACTATGAAAAATGACTGCTCAATCGAGACTTGAGTCACCCTGGAGTAAGTCAAGCCACATACTCAACAACGTCTCTGTCTGAACTGTGGAATTCTTAAATCGAAAATCGAAACACACTCTAATAACTTCAAACACTGGATCTGCAGATCTACGTGTATTCAAAAATTATGGTCTTCTTCAATCAGGTTCTCAAACCAATCCAATCAGGGAACTTCCAACAAAGACCAAACGATTTAATCCCAAACTCTTTCTGGCTCTGAATTTAATCGAAATTTTGAAACTGATTGTATTGTTTCAAAGCGGCGAAACCTCGAGATACTTTTCACTTGTCTTCCGCGAGTCTGAGACCTTACTTCTTCGACTACTCGACTTTTGCAAGTCCTTATCTCGCCTAAAAGTCTCAGCTAAAAAAAAATCCACCAATAGCCCTATAATGGATTGAGTTACATAGTGCCACCCAGGGTTGGAACCCACTTTTAAGTAGTTTATATGCACGCATGCATGTGTCATCACCTCATTGGTCGGAGGTCCAAAGGAAAGGGTCCATAAAAAAAAGATTCTTCTTTTTCTTTTTATTTTTATATTCAAATTATTAGTTTTTCTTAGAAGACCCTAGAAGATTTTCTCGGGGCTGTTCACTTTCACTTGGTCGCCTGGTATCTTGAAACCTCTTTGCTTGCGGGGGCAGGAGTGGAAACGTCTGAGAGAGCGCTTCGCGAAAGAATCGTGTGGCGCGGTGAAAGGTTTCCCGTTGGGGTTTCCGGCCTCCCTGGTCCTCACCTCCCCTTACTCGTCCATTAAGCCTTAGGTCAATAAGTCCCGTCCCTTTCCTTCCCAACGGTCTCAGGCCAAAGGCACATTCAAGGAAGCAAGCCAGTTCGGAAAGACCATTCCTTGAGTTTTATCTAGCTTTGATAGCTGACTGTAACAGCAACAGACAAATACGTAAATAAAGAGAAGTTCTCACTCGTAGTTATTAGTAATGGTGGATCGCTCCGCTCCAGTACTTGTCGACCGAATCGGTACGTTAACCCCCAAGCGCCTATGGGAATGACGAAGTAAAGACTGGCACTTTAAATAAAAAATTTTCAAGACTGTGGCTTTTCGCAATAGCGCTTTCTTTCTAAAAGTTCCTCTTGTTGTGGTCTTTTCCTTTATTCCGCCATTTGTTTATTGGAGTTGGGCGACAGTACGACTGCTCCAAAAGACTAGCGCTTACCTGCTCCTATTGATTGAACAACTCGAATTCGAAATGAAGGCAAAGCGTAAATGAACTCGATCCAGTCTCGGTTCAGCTACTCTGCTCGTGCGATGGTCGATACGGGGCGGGCTTTATGGATCTCCCCTGAGCCAAGGCTTTCTTGAATCAAAGCATTGGTACCGTATAAAAAATATAATTAAAAATGATATCAAAATGATTTGAGCCTCTTTCAGGTTCAGTTACTGAGGTAGTTCCCTTTCGTGCCCTTTCCTTCGGCGCTTTCAAGAATAAGACACAATTAGCTGCTTCTAGACTCTCAGGAAAGAAATAGAACGGGAAGTTCAGAGGGAATGCTTTGTTAGCACACCAAGGCTTCTGGCTGATCTGGTCTCACTGGAGAGTTTTGACTTCGAGGGAGGCGAAAGGCCCAATGAAAGAGTAAGAAAAAGATGTGAACATGAAGACAGAGGTTACCCTACCAGGAAACGAAGCTCGTGGGAGTTTCCCTGGTGAAAAGGAAAGCCCAATAACGGCTTGCTTGGTGCGGTAGAGAACCCAACTCTTTTCCTTTGGCCACAAAAACTTCCCTGAAGTAAGTCCGGTCATTCCATACAACGAAGCTAGCGAACTAAGGCAGCACCCAACGGAACTTTAGTCTTTTTATTCTATTAGTAGCAGGGCCGTAAAAAGCAAGGGATAAAGAAAGGCTGCGCGGATGACGATGCTATCATAAGAGAGGACCGGACAGTTCCCGGTTCCGAAAGCAATAAGATATTTTTTTACTGAGTTCTTAGACCACCGCAACTACCGAGAGCTCTTCCTCCCCGAAGGGCTATTGTTCGATAGGCTGGTGATCTCTGAATCCGATTCAGTACTCGATGATGGTATTCTTCTTTTTTCAGTTCAGTATTTGACTAGGTAGGAGGCTCTCTTAAGCCTGACTCCGATAGCCGCTCTTCAAGCTGATGCGCGGTAAGAGACAGATTTTTCTGGTGTAATGCGGATTTGAGGTAAATAAGTTTCAGGACCCGGCACACAAACTATATCTAATATCGTAATCGGATGTGATCCTTGCTACGAAGACCTCTGCTATCTCTATCAAATCAACATCAAAGAAGGAAGTAGGTATAGTTCTCTTGACCACCTTTATCTCCTTTTCAACTTCTGTGTCATTCATTTTATTTTGATCTTAGAAGCAATCGTAGCCAGAGAGTCAGCATGACTTTTCTTGGACCGAGAGACATGGTCAATTCGATCTTCTTCAAGTAAGAGAAGGACCTTGGGCAAAGGGTTACCGGCTCATTGAGCACCTCTGGGCCTTGCTTTTTCGCTCCGTTCTCTTACTCATTATCCGAAAGAAAGAAAGTGAACCAAACAGGAAGTGTTTTTACTGCACTGCCTTTCTTCTCTTATGATATTTCTAGTTTGATCGAGAGCGGTACACTTCTCCCCAATATGAGATAGGTTGCAGCTATAGTCAAAACTCCAACTGGGACAATCTAGTTTAAACACCATCTATCTTTTTATCTTTATATCGTTATATATATATATAGGGCTTTCACCGCCTCTGACGGAAAAAAGAGGACGTCGTCGGTTGGTTGGTTTGTCGGCATTTAGCCGCTTTTTTCTTGTTTTCTTACTTACGCAAATTGCCCGCTATGTAGTTTGTTTGCCCGCAGCTTCCCTACGTCCCCCCTTTCTACTTCATCGTCGTAGGTCCTTCTGCACTGCTTGATCCGTTCATTCGTCACCGTACCTTTTCAATGAAAGAAGACAAGGTATATGCGCTTAGTCCCCGAGCGGATTCTGTGCTTCTTGCCAATGGCTCGCTTCGAAAGACAGAATTCTTCTTTATATAGACAATTATCAGTCATATTCAATCTCGAAAGACCTCCGTCACTTCTTCCCTGTTTCCGCCCTAGGCCCCCGTCGACGAGAAGGGAAAGGAGGCACTGAGGCGACAATCCCATAAAGGAAGGGGTCCGATCTGCATGTGTTAAGCACCGCGCATTTAAGAAAAGAGAGAAGCTAGCGTCCCATTCCATGCTTCCCTATGCTATCAAATCGCGGACGATGTCGATGCATACGGACGATCTCTTGCCGCTGCAAGTCCCACATCCGCGGTTGGTGAGAGTAATGTGATAGAGGAAGACTTTTTTTCGAAATCGGGATAGTGTTCAATAAACCACCGTTGATGCAATAGAAGTAGAAGCTCTTAATGCAATATCTGGTGGTGAAGACATTCCCGCTGCTACAGTTTGAGTTGACGGTTCAGGAAAGTGCTAACAGGGGCAAAAGACTAGCATTCGATGCTTGTGTTTTCCTCATCAACAGTAAAGTCATAAGTACCACAGCTTCCTTTTCCCAATCGTAAGGTTATAGATAGAGTATTAATCATATGGAGATAGGGAATTCCTTGTCATCAAGTCAAACATCTGACCCAGCAGGGGAATATTATAGCCTAGCTAGAAAGGGAACTGAATCCGTACAACTCTCGTTTCCGGTGCATGGCTCTTTGGTCTTAGGCATAAGCTCTTCTAACCGCAGCAGGTGATCTCTTAGCCCTTATCAATCATTGTATAAACATTCCCTGTTTCGTCATTTCCTCATGAGCTTCTTCGATGATATCCTATTTTACCTGGTCTTCTACGCTCCTTTTCCTCATCTTCTGATATGGGGGGACATTGGTCCTATAGTTATATTTGTCCAATTCCCCGGCATTGGCAAAAAAGGAAAGGTTAGGCTGAACCGGTAATCGACTGATACCATACTAATGCACTCAAGCACTGCAGCGGATCCTGGTGGAGCTGACAGGCTGAGTTAGATATCTATCGATAGATTATTCAATGCTATCTCTAAAAACATATTAGAAAAACTAGGACAGTGTAAAGCCTTAGAGGGTAATCCCTTCTTCATGAGCACCCTATGCTCAAGCAGTCCATTCTTTCATGAAGTTCTTTCTAGACAAACGACCCAAGACTATGGGAGAATCCTTTATTGAGGACCCTTTAACGGGATGTGTGTCCGCTTCCATCTCATTCTCGTTGTCTGGAGAGGCTTTTGGCATAGGCAACCTAGCTTACTCGTTTTGATAGTTTCCGCTATGACTATGTTATGTATGTATGTAATTACAGTCTTTGTTGGATATTGTTTAACCTAACCGTAGACTTTCTATTATCTTAGTCAACCCATTCATAGGACCACTGCCTACCGCATTCCTGCCCCGGCCTTTTCTTTCGCCCGACACAATTGATTCGTCATGGGGAACCCGCTTGCTTGTCTCAATCAATTTGATTGCTTTAACTAGTCATGCTATGGAGAATTCCCATGGAGAGCCAACTGCTTCATGCCCCAGATCGGGGGGATTCTTATTGTGTGTGGTCATATTTCCTATTCATTGAGTAAAGGGCCGCGTTAGACCCGCAAGGCTTTCATCGGAGCACATCGCTTTCGCTCCTTAGTTTCTCAGTGGAAGAGGACCTTTCTCGATCAACTATCTTACTTGAATGAAGAAAGAAGTAAACTTTCTAGTGAAGGGAAAAGCTGAACATAAAGAGCACCACCACCTTAACAAAGGGCTTATGCGAAAGAGAGCACCGCTTACCCGAGAACGTTGTAGTCCATCCTGTTATCTTTAGAGCTCCTCCAGTCTCCTCGATTGGCCCCCTTCGCCGTTGTGATCCCCTTAGTTCACTATTTTCTTGTATATAGAGTCGAGTGCCTGTCTTTGATTCGGGTTTGGATATTCTACCGTCTTTCCTGCCCCTCTCTCTCTTAATCAAAAGCCCCTAAACCTGTGAGGGGACTTTTCAAGTTAGTTGAGAAGTAGCCATTTGCTTCAAACAGGCACCTTGGAGAAGCTGCTTTCTCTTAACGGTTTTTATAATCCCCAAAACCAGATGAAATAGCTTCAAAATGCTCATACCAATGAGCTGAAATCCATCCGGCACTAAACGAAGTAGGTCGATACCAATAACAGGAACCGAAAGCCGCTCTCTTCCATAAAGAAGAGCGAAACTCTCGCCTATCCGATCAATGGAAAGAAATGACTCCTAAATCAGTCCCTCAAGCGTCGGAATGTTAATCCACTCCTCCCTAAGGCTTCGACCATGCGAGTGCGAGGGTGCGAGGTATCTAGACCTACGTCCGAGGTTAACAAATAGAACGCTTTCCTTCCTTCACATCCTCTCGCTTACGCTCGAGACCTTGCGGACCTCTTGAAAGAGCTAGTGAGTTCCGGTCGGTTTGAGTGCTCTTGGATGGGGTTCTCTGCTATCCAGAGGAGGGCTAGGGGTTTCCAATTCTAAGCTAAGCTCCTGCCATGGTTTTTGGAGAACAAAGCTAAACCCTTATAGTTGGCGTGCTAAGAGCAGCTTATTGAAGTGCTAGTTTCGATCTAGCTCCAGTGGGAGTTGCTCAACCATTTCCAGATGAGTTCGTTTTCTGCTTGTCTCTCTCAATGTGTGTCTGCGAAGGCAAAGGCAAGGGGAGTTTTCCGAGTAATAAAGGAGTAAGCCAGCCAGCCAGTCCTTCTCTTTCCTTGCGAGCCAATCTTTGCCCTCTTTTTTGCTAAACCAGTTCCAGTCTTTTCACCTTCTGCCTTTGCTGCTGGTGAAGGTAGTGGTGGGGATTTTTTTCTATGGTAGGGCTATATAGAATAGATCTTGGTTGACACTAGGATAGCTCTTCTTGTCGCTTCTTTCTCTTTTCGTTTCTGCGAGCCATTTCGAGTCCTTAAAAAAGCCCAACTGCAGAATCCATATTTATGTTGTCGATGTTTTGACTTCTTTCCAAGCCGAGTCAACAGGCCTAAACTCTTTCTTTCCTAAGGCAGGAAGGAAAGTCTTGATCAAATGGGCAAGGCAGGATATCAGCAGTTCCATTGCCAGTTGGAGTTTTAGTGGAAATTACTCTTTCTTACCTTACGAAATCAGCTTTCAATCCAGCAGGAATAGCAGGTTACAGGGCAATCTCTCCTGTGAGCAAACAAAGAATTGAGAATCTATTACATCTTACTTGTGCCTGTTAGCATCTTAGTGGCTAGCTTCAGCTTTCTTATCTGTACTGGACTATTTTGAATTAGCATCTTTATAGTTTCATCCGATTCCAGATGGGGTTGGAGTCCTTCCTGCTAATGCTTTGCCTTCCATTTACAGGGTTGGAGTACTATTAGTTGCCTATGGATAAGTAGTCTTTGTTGCCTATTCAATCGCAGAATAAAGAGAAGCCTATACAGTAGTATATGTGTACCTTACATATCCTGCAATTCCTTATGCCTTCGATCGAGTTGGAGTTTCATGCCTCACATACAGTGCTAGTTTCCTATAAGGCATTGGGAGTTCTCTCTCTGAATCCAGTGGCAGTTTCTTTCCTGGAATGAAAGCTTTGACCTTTAAGGAGTCCCCTATATAAGGAGGCAGGCCAGCAAGACAGTTAGAGATGAGATGTCAAGACAGCCAGTGGAAAGATTTTCACCTTATCCAGTACCAGTTGCAGAACCTTCCCCTTTTTCCGGGGTTTGAATTCCAGTTTGAGTGGAAGGTGGGTTATCTATTCTCGTCGTTTTTCTTGCTTCTACCTATCCCTTACGATCCCACTTTCTTTCCCTATTTTACTGTACCGTAAGAAAGTCTAAGGGTGTAAGCCCCTAAGGCAGTCCTAATAGACTATCTTACCAGGCCAATCCTAATTGAATGCACCAGTGCCTTCTTATCCAAGCGAGCCAATAAGAGATTTTTCTTTTGCAGGACATCAGACTAGAAAGCAGTTTTTTATACACGAGAGCAGTAGGCTATCTGGACTGTCCCATTAGAAAGAAAGCCAGCGGAAAAAAGTTGAAAGCATTATCTTACTTAAGTAAGTGAGATAAAAGGGAAAGGAAAGAAAGAGACTTTACTTTGGTAATAAAGTGGGCAATAAGGAAGTCAAATAGACGGGGTTATAAATCAAAAGTGGGTTTCTCGGTCTATCAGTTTAAAGCTTAAAGGCAGTAGTTATATTATAGCTAAATCTTTCTATGTCGATCTAGGTGAGCGAAGACGGTCTTCTCTGCCAGTTATCTTGCAGCAAGTAGCAAGTTGGTTCAGTGCGAATTCCTTTCTTTCTTTTTTCTTTCTCCCCTCCTGGGGCTTACTTCCCCTTTATGGAAGGAGGAGACAGATAGATTAGAGCGGGTGAGACAATGTCCCTTACCACAATAAAGGATCCGGACTGCGCAGACACCTCTTCACGTACCTCCGCTGCTTACCCAATGCCTTACTTATACCACAATAGAACTCAAGGCAATAAGGCAAGAAGAAAATTCACTTCATGAGTTACAAAAGATCAAATCAAGCCTACGACTTAAAGAAACTATCGGGAATGGGAACACAACCACATAAGCCACTTCCCAGACTGCCAATCCTTACAACAAGAATGAAAATTGTAAATTGAAAAGGCTCTTCCCACACCCACGGCAGCTCATCCAGGGAAGAAAGAAAAGTCAGCACTTGCTTCTTTTTCTGGTACAACAACTAAAGCAAGAATCAAATGTTTTAGAGCCTTCTTGACACACAAGAGTGAGTCACTTCATTCGGAAAAGAAGAAATAAGGAGGGAAAGCAGTTTTTCTAACCAAAGTCAAAGCAAATGCCCCGACATAAAGGCTAGGGGATGGTCCGATACCTCTTAACTCGAAATCGAATATTCAAGAGACAAAGACAATAAAGTAAAGGATCGTGAAGCGAACCATCAATTATGAGAGGCTCGCTAAGAGAAAAAAGATAAATGATAGAGGATAGACAGAAAGAGAAGGAATAGCGGGCAAAGAGATGTCCCGATTCCAATGCTTAACGAATGGACCAATCCAAGACTTGGAATGCTACCAGAATCGACAGCTGCTCTTACCTTACTAGCACAATACCGAAATGGCTCTTAGCCGACTAAAGGCTACAAGACTGCTTCTACACCTACAACCCTCGCTCTCAGAGAAAGACAGAACGGACAAGAACGACTTTTATTTTAATCCTCAAGCTACAAAGAGGATAGGCTACTGGGGCTTCCACGCGGGTAGAGCTAGAAAGAATAACATAAGAAAAGACCCTTTCTAATTGCCATCACTGAAAAGCAGTACAAGTAATACACGAACACACTAAAAGGAGAAAAAGACCGAGACTAGGGGAATTTCGCAAGGGATGCACCCACAAAGAAAGCATAGGCGAGTAGTCACTTCACTCAATACAAAGGATAACTTGAAAACAGAGAGGAATTTCTACAAATTAGGAAAGGCCTTCCAATCCTAGCTTCTGAAAGAAGAGAAAAGATCAGACCTGCAACCCCATCACAGACAGCGAAGACTTCGAATGATAGACCGACGGAAGTGACCCATAACTAATGGTGCACTTCGCTCGTCAAGCAAGAGAAATGAAAATAAGCCCTTGACGCGTGAGAGTTGTTAAAAAGCAGCAAAGACAAAGGCATTGCACCTCACTAAGAGGCTACCGAAAGGGTCCTACTTCTCGCATTGACTCCATCGACAGAAAGAACTCAAGGACTCGATACGGGAATCCGAAGAAAAAAGTAAATGGGCTGAGCTGATCTAGTCCCATTTGAAGTCCTATTTTCTGGCTGCAAGGCCCGGCCCAAGTAGTCAATGGCTGCTACCGCTCTCTGCGCTTCTATGTACCATTTATAGTCAAAATAGATGCTGGGCATATCTACTGACCCGACGAAGCGGACGTAATTCTATCCATAGCTGTCTGTACCGCTACCTCTATCCAGCGGATCCAGCGCCAACCGATCTATATCTAGCTTTGGCCGGGCCAAGCCACCTAACCACGAAAGCATCCAATATTTCAAGAGCTGTATGCCAGGCCGCAGATCCAACACTCCGCCTGGAGGGCAACCACCAAAGCACCTTCCTAAAGTACACCTTCATCTGGGACACGCACCTGCATTCAGCCCTTTTATTGATGTGAGCGCGTCACCAGATAGTCGAGTTGAACCGCTTACAGCGCCTTCATCCCCTTCGGTCGATCAACCCTATAAGACGAAAGCAGCTAATAGTTACACTACCTCACCTGCTGATGCGGATTATGATTCCGATTTCAATAAGCCCAACTCCGCTACCTCGGATTAAGATATTTTTTAAGGGCTGGAAATCTAGCCAGTTGTTGGACGAAAACCTTAAATCAATAAAGACTTTTGAATTCCTTCCCTGAATCACGATCTTCCACTGCCTTCCTATGATGGATAACTCCTTTCCTTTCCCATCTATCGGAGTATTGAATGCCTCTAAGGGTCCAGCTATTTCATAACCTGTCCCTGCGGCAGGATGCATTTCTTGAAATTCCTGCTTTACTGGTGTTGCCCCTCTCTCATGAGATAGCTGATCATCTTATTATATTATAATAGTATTCTCATCCAGAGATCCTTCTTTCATTTCCATGTGGGGGGAGGCTGCTGTGCTGGCTGATTGGTCCTCATGTCGATTGAAAGAATGTGCAGGACGGTCTGCTGAAATGTATGGCTCGGGGGGGGGGAACATATAGCGATACGGGAAGTGATGGTCTTATCTTAGTGGGAGCTTCGGAGAACGGGGTGTAGAGACCTTATTAAGTATTGAAGAGTCGTCTTCGGGAGCGAGAAGCATATAGCATATATCTATTTAGAGTAAACATCTAACGGTTCGCTCGACTCACTTAGGTTGTCGTTTTGTCAAACATCAGATGGCGCATATCCCCAACCGAGCCGGCTATTCCACACCGGTACTACAACAGGCTGGAGAACACCTTGCCTTATCTCAGTAGGCTACCCAACCTACGGCCGTGAGAATGAATATTTCGCATTATTTGACTGGATAGCGAGATTCTCCATGTGTTGAGGTCGTCTTTCGAACACTTTCCTAAAGCACGCTTCTGTAATACCATTTCTCCTTTTCTACCATGAGTTTCGAATCTTCATTGAGCTTTATCCGCTTCAATAAGGAAGGTCAAGGGAAGGTATAGCATAGCCGGGCCGGTGGGGAGGAAAGAATGTCTTTCACTTTATTTAAAGAAGAGCCGGACACAGCAGAAGAAAAGGCCCAAGCCTAGTCTAAAGGGAGAGAAGTCCCGCTCGGCTAATTAAAAAAATTCAGCTTCTTAAAAAAGGTTCTGGTCCCCATGATAGATCGTGTTTAGTCCTTTCTGTAAGAAGCCGGAAAGGAAAGTAGGCACCCAAAGTCGCCAAACGAATTAAGCCTCTCCTTCTCCCTCAGTAGCCGCCTTAGTTTAGTGTTTGGTTGTTGTGACTCTTAGCTTCTTCTTCTTAGTCCGAATTCAGATTGAAAAAGCCTTGAAAAGCTGGGAATTAGTAAAGCTTTCTTCTACGAATTGGTTTAGCGCGAATAGGTAAGATGCTTGCTTCAAGCGGACCACTCCTCGCTCTTAGCCCCCTTCGCGCCTGCTTGAGGTATTATTCCCACTCCCTTCCATGAGATAGTCAATTTGAGCATCTTTGAAGGATCATATTGAGAAAAGAAGGAAGCTACGAAAGGAGTTGAGCAAGAGCTAAAAGAAGAACGTTTACCTCGTAAATATGTAAAGTGGAACACAAGGCAATCTCATACGTGAAGCTTCGTTTTCTATAAGCAGACTTTGAGACCCTTAGAACAAGAACTAGATTACACCTAAGGCTTTTGGTCCTTTTTAAAAAACGAAGGAGTAGGCCGAGAAACTCTACTTTACAAACTTGCCTGCCACCCGGAGGATTTTTTCTTATTTAGTAGATTTAGACGACTTTTCTAATGCTAGGAAGAGAGTACAGAAAGGCTTGTTAATCCGTATGGGAATGCGGATAAAGAGAAAGAGACTGAAGCAGCTGGGCCGGACCGACAGCGGAAGCCTAGCACTAAGTGCAATCTCCAGCGACAACGGTCCAAAATGCATGAAAATGAATTGCCCGCAAACTATGGACGGTATAGAAGATTCACTTCACGCATACACCGAGAACACGGCATAGCCACACCCCTTATAAATAACAAGGCCATTGCTTGGCTGGTTTCTTAAGTTAATTGGGTCAATAGCTGGTGTGAAGCAAGAAGGAAGAGAGAGGCCTGTCCACAAGCTTGATGTTCAAAAACCCAGGATCAGAGTCCTTCGCCCTAGAACTTGTAACTCTATTTTCATTGGTCGCTCCTTGATTAGAGCATGGCAATTCGATTAAGATTTTGTTTGCAATCAATTAAGAAGGAGCTACCCGAGCTCAAGAGACAGCTTTTAGTCTTTATCCTGGGTTCTGAGAAGAGCTGGTTTATGGGGCACCGGGCTAGCTTGCAAAGAGAAGTGAAAGAGAAGTTGAATCATAAAGATCCAGACTGCACTGACTGGGGCTGACCTTTTCTTTTAGGTCAATAGGGGCGCTTAATTTTTCAGTCTAAGATCGAAATCCTTCGCTCTGGAAACGGTTCGAACTTTACTAGGATATAGGGCGCAACAACTGAACTATTTGATTAATACTTGACCCTTCAATTGAGTATAAGTCAGCAAGCAGCTTCCCCTCGGTCGGTTGAACCAGCAGCTTCCCCATCACCTCCTCCTGGTCAGGATGGCACCTCTTGCAAGATTCGTATTCTTCCCAGCTCCCAACCTGCCCTTCGCCAGTTGGAAATGGAGGCAAGAGGTCGCCCAAACCCGTGTTTTTTGCTTGAAAAGGACCACTACTAAGGGAGGGTAGAAGGGAGAGGCTTACAGATGATAAATTAGGTCTCACGCGTACTAAATTTCTAGGTCTGTCCGCTGCTTCGTCCAAAATGACTTAAAATCCATCCTATCGCCCCCTTGGACTTAAAATCTTTTTTTTTTCTGTTTTAGGAATTTTTCCCTGGGCTTTCAATGGGACCATGCCTTGGATTTCAATCCGAGATCATCCCTTGGGGTTAGTTCATTCTCTTGGTTAGTTGATCTCTTGCTTAGTTTATTCCATTTACTGCCCCTCTTTTGCTTGATGAAAGACATCCTGGCAAAGGCCTTGTATATTAGTAAAAAAGGGGACTTTAATGGGTCCGATGGCTCTTTGACTGGTGTGCCTGAAAATGTGATTGATAAATGGGCTTTTGAAACTCGATTTGTCGCAACAAGAGGTATTGTCTCCGCCTTTTCAAGTAGGGATCATCTCTCAAGTGTTATGATCCTCCATTTCTGCTCGGTAGTGGCCTAAGGCTCAATGATGGATCTTCCTAGCTAAGGCTAGCATCTCATCCCAGCTTTCATCTTATTGCTTTGAGCTCTCTTTGCTTTGGGAAAGTGTAAAAGTGTAACCTGCTGCTCCTTGATTTCACATAAACAACTGAGTGCCTTCTGCTCCTTTTGCTCTTCGCTTTCTGTGTTTATTGATCTCCTGCCCACTCACATTCTCTTTATCGAATCCTTATAGGCAGATAGGACTACTCCTGCTTGCTCTTGGCCTTGGCTGCTTAGAGACATTCCTTTAGTTCGTCTTAGAGAA